AAAAGATTTACCCTTTGCCGATTCTTTTTTTTTTTTCTTAAGACACGATAATCAAATCTAGATTTTGGGATTTTTAGAGCAAAACCTCAATCTTCGGTTGAGTTCGGTTGAGTTCGGATTGGAATTTTGATTCAAGTAAAGAAAGAGTAAACCTATTTCTTTCTCGCTCTAAGACTCGTAGGTCTAGCGGTCGACTCGCCCATTTTCATTTCATGGCATTCCGTATTTTTTATTTTAAACAGTTTATCATTAAGCTGTTTCTATTTCTTATTTTTTTTTTTGATTATGCTGTATCTTTTTAAATTGGCCGGAAAAGCCTTTATCTCGGTCGGAAAGGCCGTTCTCGCTGTTACTAACGCGATTCCGTTTTGTTCTTGAATCGATTTTTCAAATACTTCTCTTTATTGATAATTTTTTTATCTTTCGGATGAAATTTATTCTTAAGGCGTTTCTTTCGCTTATTAAATTTTTTGTTAATTCGTTTCGCTTTCGTCTTAAACAGTTTCCCGTTATTAAGAAAGGGTAACGAAGATAAAATACGAGCTTGTTTTATAGCAAGAGTAATTAATCGTTGTTGTTTCAAGGTCAATCTTTTCACCCGTCGAGCTAATATTTTTCCTTGGTCACTAATAAATCGACTAATTAAACTCATGTTTCTATACTCAATTTGATCCCCCGGTTGGATTGGGGGTAAACGCCTACGAAAAGGTCGCTTGGATTTCAGAAAGGGTCGCTTGGATTTCAGAAAGGGTCGCTTGGATTTCAGAAAGGGTCGCTTGGATTTATCCATGGTTTGTTTAGTTTATTCCTTATCCCCAAAATCCTATTTCATTCGAATCTAAAATAAAATGAATTTTAGAATAGAATAAAGAAATAGGATTTGGTTTATTTATTTATATTTATATATGTTATATATATAATGTCATTTTCCCTTTCCTTGAAGGGGTGACACGCAAGTGCTTGGTTCGATCTATTTCTTTATCTCCCCATGAATCGTATGTTTGTAACAATAGGGACAGAATTTTCTCAATTCCAATCGATTGGGCGTATTGTGCTGGTTCTTTTGAGTCATATATCTGGAAATGCCCGTTGATACCTTATTAACATTAACACCATTTCGGACACAACTGGTACATTCCAAAATAACCGTTATTCGGACATCTTTACTCTTAGCCATGAACCTCCCTTGGATTTTTGATTGACTCGACGCTTCTATTTTCGATCCGAAACGAAGAAGAAGAAAGGAAAAAAATAGAAGTGACTAACTTGAAATTCAATTATGAAAAATTTCGCTGCAATCAATATAGTAAATAATATACAACTATTGAAAAACTATATTTCAAATCACAGTACAATATTTCATTTAAGTATCTAGTATTTCACTAGTACAAGATTTCATTTAAGTATCTTCTATAATACTCTTGCCCTAGACCCACTTTATTTTTTATTCTACCTCCATTCCTCTATTATTAATTAATTTAATTCGAACTTGAATCCGAGTCTCGCAGTTGGCGAATCCACTTTTATTCTTTCTCTTTTTTCCCTTATTCTAAACAAATAAAAAAGGGAAAAAAGAGAAAAGAGGGATTAATCACAGATATTGAATTCTAGCTCGAATCTTCGTTATTCCTTCCCATGTCAATAACTAGAATGAAAAAAAGGGGAATGTCAACGCATCCGGGAAAAAACGATTAATCTCTATCAATAGACCTGCTAAAGACCCGAACCATAAAGTACTTAGTACCGGTGCTGCGGAGAGATATGTTTTTAGATCTCGCATTGAACAACCTCCTTCTTTTATAGGAATACATATTTGATTGGAATACATAATAGTAATACATATATGATCAGATGCATATGAAGTTAAGGACCACTTATAGTTGTACACGGAATTCCTAATTCAAATCGAAAGGTACAAGGGTCCGGTGAATAAGATTTTCTTTTTCTTAAAACCGAAAAAAATGTGTCCCCGAGTATTCCCGAAAAAGACTCCTTTATTTTTACGACGAATTCCGTTCCGTATTTCATATGTATATAAGTCTTTTACTATATAATTATTATATAATCAATATTATCTTTTTTTATATATTACTTTTATCTTTTTTTATATATTACTTTTATCTTTTTATATATTACTTTTATATATTCCATTTTTAATTAATTTTAATTAAATGAGACCAAAAAGACGAAATGGCCCGAGAAATTGTATATAGCAATTGGGGAAATAACGATGTGGAAAACAAGATAGGAATTCTCTACAATGACATTGTAGACCAATTGAAGGGATGTGGCGCAGCTTGGTAGCGCGTTTGTTTTGGGTACAAAATGTCACAGGTTCAAATCCTGTCATCCCTACCTATTACTGCTCCTTTGAGCAGTAAAGAGGGATTAATTGAGATCGATTCAAGTTGGGCATCTCTAATCTTTTCTTTCATGTTTCTCATACTATATAGTATATGCATACTAGATCTATTGGGGTTACAAAAAGAATCCTTTCGTT